TGATTTATAATATTAGAATACTTAGTGTCGGGTAATTTTTATAAATTTTTAGTAGGGTTTGTTAGGTTAATAAAAATTAATAAAAAATATAAAAATTGATGCATATATATATATATATATATATATATAATGGATAGCCAATTCACATCTCAACTTGTTGGCTTATACGTTCTCGGGTCCTCCTTGGTTTAGGGGTTTGACAAGGAAAACAGGATTTACTGAGCGTAGGGGGGTAGGGGGGTTTGACGCGCGAAAACCAAAGGGGGCATATATAATAGTATAGTTGAACAAGAGATAGGTATGTTATGCACTTGACTTAGAAGTATGTAATTCTTAAGTTATGTCTTATAATAATTCACTTATAATAAAACATGCAAGGAATATGTTCAACCTTGATTTATATTTGAATTTGCACTCTGAAATGCCAAGTGAAAAGAAACCAGAAAAAAGATACGTTATGCATATAAAAGAATGCCCGGCTTGGTGGGTAACGAGACATATGTACTACACCATTAATCAGATGCCAGATATAATTATCCGAGGGGGGAAATATTACAGTTATGTTCCTGAAATAGGAACCAGATGCCAGTAATAATTCATATTGTGCAACCCCCACAATTAGTGTCCCTGATTCTATCATGCATGATATACCTTTATATAAACTGGTTGGTGGTCTCTTACTACATTAATATGGTTTTATGAAATCATAGTTAAGTCATTCAAGGAAAAATTTGAGGACAAATTTTTAGGGATTAATCTATTTCCCAGGTTAAAATAGTAGTATTTCTGAGTCTTAATAATATGCTTATGCAATAGCTTAGAAGTTAGTACATGCTTTATGGTTAAAATCGTTTAATGGTGATAATACATAGATATACTAATACATTAATGTAATATTAGGCATATTATGTATTAAACCATAAAGGGATGGTTTATCCCCAGAAAATAGTTTAATTTAGAATTCTGGCTTTGGGAGCCAGGGGTGGGAGTTAAAATCTCTCTTTTCTGGGCGCTAGGGAGGAGTTTAACCTCCGATCTTCGGATTACAAGACCGATGCTTTTAGGCTAAGCTACTAGGGCAAGCTCATTCTAGTGCTTTATTTTCTAGTCATCCTGCCAGGGGGATGAAAATAAGAAATAGTGCGAAGTATAGCACGGACGCGATTTGTCCAATGATAATGAATGGGTGTTCTACTGGCATGCCTCCAATTCATGTTAAGATAGCTATATCTGCTACTAAGGTTCAGAATAGAAATTGGGTAATGGGACGAAATGTTAGTCCTCGTTGTTTTGAGGTATGTAGTAGTGGTACTACTATCAGTACGAGGATTGAGAATAGTAGTGCAAGAACACCTCCTAATTTATTTGGGATTGATCGTAGGATGGCGTAGGCGAATAGGAAGTATCATTCTGGTTTAATATGTGGGGGTGTAACTAGTGGGTTTGCAGGGGTGAAATTTTCTGGGTCTCCTAGTAAATTAGGAGAGAATAGTGCTAGAAGTGTAAGAGCTATTAATATAATTACGAATCCAAGGAGGTCTTTGTATGTGAAGTAAGGGTGGAAGGAGATTTTGTCTGCGTCTGAATTTAGTCCAATTGGGTTATTTGATCCTGTTTCGTGGAGAAATAGGAGGTGAAGGACAGTTGCGGCGGCAATAACAAATGGTAGTAGGAAGTGGAATGCGAAGAATCGTGTTAGTGTTGCATTATCTACTGAGAAGCCGCCTCAAATTCATTGGACTAGTATGTCTCCTATATAAGGTACGGCAGATAGTAGATTTGTAATTACTGTGGCACCTCAGAAGGATATTTGCCCTCATGGGAGCACATAGCCGACAAAGGCTGTCATTATAACTAGTAATAAAAGGACAACGCCAATGTTTCAGGTTTCTTTGTAAAGGTAAGATCCATAATATAGGCCTCGGGCAATATGTATATAAATACAAATGAAAAAGAATGATGCTCCGTTTGCGTGTATGTTGCGAATTAGTCAGCCGTAGTTTACGTCTCGGCAGATGTGGGTTACTGATGAGAATGCAGTTGAAATGTCAGAGGTGTAGTGTATAGCTAGGAATAGTCCAGTTAAGATTTGGGTAATTAAGCATAATCCTAGGAGGGATCCAAAGTTTCATCATGCTGAAATATTGGATGGTGCTGGTAGGTCAACTAGTGCGTCGTTAGCAATTTTAATGAGGGGATGTGTTTTTCGTAGGCTTGCCATTAATGGTTCTTGTAGTTGAATAACAACGGTGGTTCTTCAAGTCATTGGTCTCGGTTAAAGTCTGAGCAAGAATTATGACCTATTTTATGTTTTTATTATTGATGGCTTTGGTTGTGGGTTTAGTTGCTGTTGCTTCTAATCCTACGCCTTATTTTGCTGCTTTTGGGTTGGTGGTTGCAGCTGGGGTTGGGTGTGGAGTTTTAGTTGGTCATGGAGGTTCTTTTTTATCATTAGTTCTTTTTTTAATTTATTTAGGGGGAATGCTTGTGGTTTTTGCTTATTCAGCAGCTTTGGCTGCTGAGCCATTCCCGGAGGCTTGAGGCAGTCGTTCTGTATTAGGGTATGTTTTAATTTACTTACTTGGGGTTGGTTTGGTGGCGGGGGTTTTTTGAGGAGGTTGGTATGAAGGTTCTTGGGTTGTTGTAGATGGACTGAAAGAGTTTTCTGTTTTGCGGGGGGATATTAGTGGGGTAGCTGTTATATATTCGTCTGGTGGGGGGATGTTAGTTATTTGTGCTTGAGTATTACTTTTAACTCTGTTAGTTGTGTTGGAGCTCACCCGTGGGTTGAGTCGTGGGACTCTTCGAGCGGTTTAAAGGAGGACTGGAATGGTGGCTAAAATTAGGGTTAGGAGGAAAATGGTTAAATAAGTTTTGATTATTCCTCGTGTAATATCATTTGTAATTTTTGCTATAATTGTTTGGGTCAGTGCTAGGCCTTTTGGGCCAATAGTTTCGAGTCATGTTTTGTCGAGTTGAGTGGCAGCTGATTGTCCTAAGGTCAGTTTAAGTTTTGGGAGGAGTCGGTGGGTGATGGCAGGGAAGAATCCTAATATGTTGGAGAAGTGGTGTGTGGATACTATTGGGGTAATTTTTACTTGTTTACTGGTTATATTAGCTAAGTCTATGGCTACTAGTAGACCTGTAATGGTTACTAGCAGGGCTGCTATTTTAAGAGTGGTTGGTATTGTTATGGTTGGTGTTTTTATTGGGAGGAAGTTATGTGCAATGATAAATCCTGCAATAATACTTCCTCAGGCGAGTCGTTTAATGGAGTTAATTACTAAGGGATTATTTTCATTGATGGGGGATAGGGGCAGGAATCGTGGAGTTCCTATAATTACGAAGTATACTAATCGAAAGCTGTAAACTGCGGTGAATGATGTAGCGATTAGTGTGAGGATCAGGGCTCAGGCGTTTAGGTAGGAGGTGTTCAGGGCTTCAATAATTGCATCTTTTGAAAAGAATCCTGCTAGGAATGGAGTTCCAGTTAAGGCTAGGCTGCCAATTGTAAAATAAGTTGATGTGGCTGGTATAATGTTGAATAGACCTCCTATTTTTCGGATGTCTTGTTCATCATTTAGGCTATGAATAATTGATCCCGAGCATAGAAATAGTATGGCTTTGAAGAAAGCGTGTGTGCAGATGTGAAGGAATGCTAGTTGTGGTTGATTTAGTCCAATTGTAACTATTATTAATCCTAGTTGGCTTGATGTTGAGAAAGCTACAATTTTTTTGATATCATTTTGGGTTAAGGCGCAGGTGGCTGTGAATAATGAGGTTAGTGCTCCTAAGCAGAGGCAAATTGTTAACACTAGTTGGTTATTTTCTATAAGTGGGTGGAGGCGGATTAGTAGGAAAATCCCTGCAACAACTATGGTGCTTGAGTGGAGTAGGGCGGATACTGGCGTAGGACCCTCCATGGCGGACGGGAGTCATGGATGGAGGCCAAATTGGGCTGATTTACCTGTGGCTGCCAGGGCGAGCCCCATTAGGGGAATTGTTATATCAAAGTCTTTTGACAAGGTAAAAATTTGTTGAATTTCTCAGGAATTAAAATTTATTGCGAGTCAGGCTATGGTTATGATTAATCCAATATCTCCTACTCGGTTGTAGATGACGGCTTGGAGGGCTGCTGTGTTGGCATCTGCTCGTCCGTGTCATCACCCGATGAGTAAAAATGATATAATTCCTACTCCTTCTCAGCCAATAAATAGTTGAAATATGTTGTTAGCTGTTACGAGAATGATTATGGCTACTAGAAATGTGAGTAAATATTTGAAGAAACGATTAATATTGGGGTCAGAGTGTATATATCATAGTGCGAATTCTAGGATGGACCAGGTGACATATAAGGCGATTGGGACGAAAATTAGTGAGTAGTGATCAAATTTAAAGCTGATATTAATGTCGAATGTTTGGGTATTCATTCAGTGTCAGTTTGTGATAATGCCTTCTGTTTTTAGGTTAAGGAAAATTATAAGTGGGAGGAGGCTGATAAAGAATGCGGAGCTAACAGCGGTTTTGGTTATTTCTGCTATTTTGGAGTCTTGTTGGTTGGGGTTTAGTGTGGTAAATAGTGGGTATAATAGAACAAAAAAGATTAGGAGGAGTGATGAGTGTATAATTAATGCCATTTTAGCTTCCACTTGGATTTGCACCAAGAGTTTTTGGTTCCTAAGACCAATGGATGAACTGTTATCCTTTGAAAGCGCAAGGAAGCCATGGATTTTAACCTTGGTAGATAAGGATTAGCAGTACTTACTATTTTCTGTTCTTCCTTGGTGAGTAAGGGGATTTTAACCCCTATCTTTAGAATCACAATCTAATATTTTGGTTAAACTATACTTACAGTAGCATCATCCTCATATGAGTTCTGGTTTTGTTACTAGGAGGATAACTGGGATTAGATGTAAGGTTATTAGTAGGTGTTCTCGAGTGTGGAATGGTTGGAGTCCTGTAATATGGTTTGGTGCTGGACCTCGTTGTGATATAAGAAATATGTATAGGGAGTAGCCAGCTGTAATTAATGTGCCTAATCCTGTAAGTAAGATTGTTCATGGGGATCAATTAAATAAGGTTGTAATAATTATGATTTCTCCTATTAAATTAGGTAGGGGTGGAAGTGCTAAGTTGGCGAGATTAGCGATGAATCATCAAACTGCGGTTAATGGAAAGATTACTTGTAGTCCTCGGGCAAGAATTATTGTTCGGCTGTGTGTTCGTTCATATGCTGTATTGGCTAGGCAAAATAGTGCTGAGGATACTAGTCCATGGGCAATTATTAAGATAATTGCTCCTGAGAATCCTCATGGTGTTTGAATTAAAATTCCTCCTGCTACTAATCCTATATGACTTACGGATGAGTAGGCAATTAATGATTTTAGGTCTGTCTGTCGTAGGCAAATTGAGCCGGTTATGATGATTCCTCAGAGGGCTAGAATAATAAATGGATAAGCTAGTTCTTTTGATAAGGGGTCTAGTATAACTATTATACGTATTATTCCGTATCCCCCTAGTTTAAGTAGAACTGCTGCAAGCACTATTGATCCTGCTACTGGGGCTTCTACGTGTGCTTTTGGTAGTCATAGATGGACGCCATATAAAGGTATTTTAACTAGGAATGCGATTAGGCAGCCTGCTCATCAAATTATATGGCCTCATGAGTTGAGTTGTAGTGGTTGTGAATATTGGAGTACTAATATTGATAGGGTTCCTGTAGATTGTTGGAGGAGGAGTAAAGCAACTAAAAGTGGGAGGGATCCTGCTAAGGTGTAGAATAGGAAATAAGTTCCTGCATTTAGGCGTTCGGTTTGATTCCCTCATCGGGTAATAATAATTAGGGTTGGAATGAGTGTGGCTTCAAACATAATATAGAATATAATAATTTCTGTAGCGCCAAATGCTATAATTAGAAAGGTTTGTAATGAGGCAAGGAGTGTGATGTACGAGCGTTGTCGGCTAATTGGTTCTGGGTTAATATGGTTTTGGCTGGCTAGAATTATTAATGGTAATAATCAGCATGTTAGTACTAACAGGGGGGTTGATAGTGGATCTGTGGCCACATATATATTGGAAAAGGTTCACCCGGTTTCTGATGTTGATTTTAATCATGATAGGCTAATGAAGGCAATTAAGAGGCTGTGTGCTGTAGTAGTTGTTCATAGTCATTTAGGGGAGGTTAATCAGATTGTTGGAAATAGCATGATTGTGGGGATTAGCACTTTTAGCATTGTAGAAGGTTGAGGTTTTGTAGGCGGTCAGTTCCGTGGGTGCGGGCTGTGGCAACTAGTAGTGCTAGGCCTGTGCTTGCTTCACAAGCGGAGAAAGCTAGAAGTAATATTGGGGCTGTAGAGAATCCTGTGGATTCGAATTGCAGAGCTCACAGGGCTAGTGCAATAAATAGGGATAATATTATTCCTTCTAAGCACAAGAGTGCAGAAAGTAGGTGGGTACGGTGAAATGCTAGTCCTATTAATCCTAGAATAAATGCTGAGCTAAAGCTAAAATGTACGGGTGTCATAAGGGAGTCATGGAATTAAACCATGGTTTTCTGAGCCGAAATCAGAGGTCTTGTTTTGGACTAACTCCCTATTCTGCTCATTCTAGGCCACCTTGGGTTCATTCATAAATTAATCCTAGGGTTAATAGAATTAAGACTGTTGTAGCTCAAAAGAATGTTTGGGTGGGGTTGTGGAGTTGATCCCCTCAGGGTAGGGGGAGAAGGAGAGCAATTTCTAAGTCAAAGAGAAGGAAGAGGATTGCCACTAAGAAGAAGCGTAAGGAGAATGGCAGTCGAGCAGATCCTAAAGGGTCAAACCCACATTCGTAGGGAGATAATTTTTCTGCGTCTGGATTTATTTGTGGTAGTCAAAAAGATACAATTGCTAAGATTGTGGATAGAGCTACTGTGATAACTAGAATGGTTATGATTAAATTCATTATCTTTCCTTGGGGTTTAACCAAGACTGTGTGATTGGAAGTCACTTGTACTAACTTTAATACTAGAAAGATTATGAGCCTCATCAGTAGATAGATACGTAGAGGAATAGTCATACTACGTCAACAAAATGTCAATATCAGGCGGCGGCTTCGAAGCCAAAGTGATGTTCAGATGTAAAGTGGTATTGGATTTGTCGTAGGAGGCAGACTGCTAGGAAAGATGATCCAATGATAACGTGCAGTCCGTGGAATCCTGTGGCTACAAAGAATGTTGAGCCGTAAACTCCATCTGCGATTGTGAATGGTGCTTCGTAATATTCTATGGCTTGGAGGGCAGTAAAATAGAATCCTAGTAAAATGGTTAATGTTAGGGATTGGATTGCTTGTTTTCGTTCTCCTTCTATGATGCTATGGTGAGCTCATGTTACTGTTACTCCAGATGCTAGTAGAACGGCGGTGTTGAGAAGTGGAACTTCGAAGGGGTCTAATGGGATAATTCCGGTTGGGGGTCAGCATCCCCCGAGTTCTGGTGTTGGTGCTAGGCTTGAGTGATAAAAGGCTCAGAAGAATCCGAGGAAAAAGAATACTTCAGAAGTAATAAAGAGGATTATTCCATATCGTAGTCCTTTTTGAACTGGGGGTGTGTGGTGACCTTGGAAGGTTCCTTCTCGGATGATGTCTCGTCATCATTGATATATTGTGAGAAGTAGAAGAATTAACCCGAGAGTTATTAGTGTTGTTGAGTGGAAGTGGAATCAGATTGCTAAGCCGGATGTTATTAGTAGAGCGGCAATGGCTCCGGTTAGAGGTCATGGGCTTGGGTCGACTATATGATAGGCATGTGCTTGATGGGCCATTAAACGTTTTCTTGTAGGTATAGGCTTAGAAGGAGTACAAATACATAGGCTTGAATTATTGCTACCGCTACTTCTAGTAATGTTAGTAAGAAGAGTACAGTGGCAGTTAAAATTGCTACTGTAGGTATTATTGGTAAGAGGACAAATACGGCTGTAGCAATAAGTTGAATTAGTAGGTGGCCCGCGGTTAAATTAGCTGTAAGTCGTACGCCTAGGGCTAATGGTCGGATAAATAGACTGATTGTTTCGATAATAATAAGTACTGGAATCAGGGGGATAGGTGTTCCTTCTGGTAACAGGTGTCCTAAAGCAACTGTTGGCTGATTTCGTATTCCAATAATTACTGTTGCAAGTCAAAGTGGTACAGCGAATCCTATATTTAGTGATAGTTGTGTGGTTGGTGTAAAGGTGTATGGAAGTAGGCCTAATATATTAATAGTAATTAAGAAAATTATTAAAGAGGCTAGTAAAAGTGCTCATTTATGTCCTCCTACATTTAGGGGTAGTATTAGTTGATTTGTAAATCGATTAATAAATCATCCTTGGAGTGTAATGAGTCGGTTATTAACTCATCGGGATGATGGGGTTGGGTAGAGGACTCAGGGCAATACAATTGCGACAGCAATTAGTGGGATACCTAGGTAAGATGGGCTTGCAAATTGGTCGAAAAAGCTTGTTATCATGGTCAATCTCAGGATTCAGTTTTGTGTTTTTCAGCACTTACTGGGGTTGGTTCATTTGGTGAAGAATGATTTAAGATTTTAGTTGGGATAATGGTTAGGAAGATTAATCAGGAAAATACTAAAATTGCGAATCAAGGGCCGGGGTTTAATTGTGGCATTTCACTAGGGGTGGTCGGGAATCACCAATCTTTGGCTTAAAAGGCCAATGCTTTGTCCAATATTTAGCTTCCTAGCGAGGCGTCTTCTAGTATTAATGAGGATCAGTTTTCGAAATGTTCTAGTGGGACTGCTTCTACTACAATTGGTATAAAACTGTGGTTGGCGCCGCAGATTTCAGAGCATTGTCCATAGAATAGGCCTGGGCGCGAGGCAATAAAGGCGGTTTGGTTTAATCGTCCTGGGACTGCGTCTATTTTTACACCTAGGGATGGGACGGCTCAAGAATGTAGTACATCTTCAGCGGATACTAAGACTCGGACTGGGGATTCTATTGGGACAACCATTCGATGATCAGTTTCTAGAAGTCGGAACTGTCCTGGGGTAAGGTCTTGAGTTGGGATTATGTAAGAGTCAAAGCCTAGATTTTCGTAGTCTGTATACTCGTAGCTTCAATACCATTGGTGTCCTATTGCTTTAATTGTTAGGTGAGGGTCATTAATTTCGTCTATAAGATATAAAATGCGTAGGGAAGGTAGGGCAATTAAGACTAAAATGACGGCTGGTAGGATGGTTCATACGATTTCAATTTCTTGGGAATCTAGAATATATTTGTTAGTGAGTTTAGTTGAAACCATTGCAGTAATAATATATAATACTAAGGTGCTAATTAGGAGCACAATTATTAATGCGTGATCGTGAAAGTGTAGAAGTTCTTCTATAACGGGTGATGCCGCGTCTTGGAATCCTAGTTGTGTTGGATGTGCCATTAAGTTTTGGGTTTAAGACATGCAGGAGTTTAACCTACGATTTCACCTTGACAAGGTGATGTAATTTACATTTTACTAATGTCTTTAAAAGGAAGTGACAGAGTGGTTATGTGGCTGGCTTGAAACCAGCATATGGGGGTTCAATTCCTCCCTTTCTCGTTAGTTTGATTGAATTTGGACGAATGCTGGTTCCTCATAAGTATGATAAGGAGGAGGGCAGCCGTGAAGTCATTCTACGTTTGTTATAGTTAGTTCTACAGATATTACTTCTCGTTTGGCGGCAAAGGCTTCTCATAAAATAAATAGGAATATAATTACTGCTACTAGAGAGATTAGGGATCCAATAGATGATACTGTATTTCAGAGTGCATAAGCATCTGGGTAGTCAGAATATCGTCGTGGTATACCTGCTAGACCTAGGAAGTGTTGTGGGAAGAATGTGAGGTTGACTCCAATAAATATTACGCCAAAGTGAATTTTTGTTCAGGCGCTATGTAGGGTATATCCTGTTAATAGTGGGAATCAGTGTACGAAGGCTGCCATAATGGCGAATACAGCACCCATTGATAGTACATAATGGAAGTGTGCTACTACGTAGTATGTGTCATGGAGTACAATATCAAGTGATGAATTAGATAGGACGATTCCTGTGAGTCCCCCTACTGTAAATAAGAAGATGAATCCAAGGGCTCATAGTATCGGAGTTTCTCATTTAATTGATCCTCCATGAAGTGTGGCTAATCAGCTAAATACTTTTACACCTGTTGGGATGGCAATAATTATTGTTGCAGATGTAAAGTACGCACGGGTATCTACGTCTATCCCGACAGTAAATATGTGGTGGGCTCATACAATAAAGCCTAGAAGGCCAATGGCCATCATAGCTCAAACTATTCCTATGTAGCCGAATGGTTCTTTTTTACCTGAATAGTAGGCTACAACATGGGAAATAATACCAAACCCTGGAAGGATAAGAATATAAACTTCTGGGTGACCAAAGAATCAGAATAGGTGTTGATAGAGGATTGGGTCTCCTCCTCCTGCGGGGTCAAAGAATGTGGTATTAAGATTTCGATCTGTTAGAAGCATTGTAATACCAGCGGCTAAAACGGGTAGTGATAAAAGAAGTAGTACGGCGGTTACAAGCACAGATCAAACGAATAAAGGTGTTTGGTATTGGGAAATGGCTGGGGGTTTCATGTTAATGGTTGTAGTAATAAAATTGATGGCCCCTAGAATTGATGATACACCTGCTAAATGTAGTGAGAAAATTGTTAGGTCTACTGATGCCCCTGCATGGGCTAGATTACCTGCGAGGGGTGGATATACTGTTCATCCTGTTCCGGCTCCAGCTTCAACACCAGAAGAGGCTAGGAGAAGCAGGAATGATGGGGGTAGGAGTCAGAAGCTTATGTTGTTTATTCGTGGGAATGCCATGTCTGGGGCTCCGATTATTAGTGGTACGAGTCAATTTCCAAACCCTCCAATAAGGATAGGCATTACTATAAAGAAAATTATTACAAAGGCGTGAGCAGTAACAATAACATTGTAGATTTGATCGTCGCCTAGAAGCGACCCGGGTTGGCTTAGTTCAGCTCGGATGAGGAGGCTTAAGGCGGTTCCTACTATTCCGGCTCAGGCACCAAATACGAGATAAAGGGTACCAATGTCTTTGTGGTTGGTAGAGAAGAATCAGCGCGTGATTGCCACAGGTAGGGTGGCCGAGTGCTTAGGCGGTGGGTTGTAGCCCCGAAGACAGAGGTTTAAGTCCTCTCCCTACCACAAGCCCCGTGGTGAAGAACATATTGGATTGCAAATCCGAAGACGCAGATTGATACTCTGCCGGGGCTTTCCCCGCCTTGTTGGGGTAAACGGCGGGGAAAGTAGGTGGATGCTCGCTGGCTTGAGCGCTTAGCTGTTAACTAAGAGTTTGTAGGATCGAGGCCTTCCCACCTAGTAAGGCCTTAGTTTAATAAAAATGTCTGATTTGCAATTAGGAGATGCAAGTTAATTTCTTGTAGGTCTTAGTCAGGGACTAGAAGATTTTCACTTCTACTTAGAGCTTTGAAGGCTTTTGGTCTAATATTATCCTAAGTCCCTAGGTGGTTAGTATTATAATGGTTGGAGTTATGGGTAGTAGTCCTAGGGCAGCTATGGTAAATAGGGCTAGGGGTAGGGGGGTTTGGGTTGTCTGAGTTCGTCAGGGGGTAATTGAGTTGATTGTGTTAGGGGAAATAGTTAGTGTTATTGCGTAACATAATCGTAGGTAGAAATATAGGCTAATTAGGGCGGCTAGGGCTATGATTGTGGCAATAAGGGGGAGATCTTGTTTTGTTAATTCTTGTAGGATTAATCATTTTGGTAAGAAGCCTGTGAGTGGGGGGAGACCCCCTAGTGAAAGTAATACTAGGGCAGTGGTTGCCGTTAGGGTTGGGGTTTTTGATCAGGTTGTTGCAAGTGTATTAATTTTAGTGGCGGATGATATTTTGAGTGTGAGGAATGCTGCGGATGTTATAATGATGTATGTCCCTAGTGCGAGTAGGGTTAGTTGGGGGGCGTATTGGATAACAATAATTATTCAGCCTATGTGTGCAATTGAGGAATATGCTAGGATTTTTCGTAATTGGGTTTGGTTTAGTCCTCCTCATCCTCCCACTAGTGTGGATATAACTCCTAAGAGGGTTAACAATAAAGGGTCGATTGTTTGGGCTGTTTGAATAATTAGTGCGAAGGGGGCGAGTTTTTGTCAAGTAGACAGAATTAGTCCTGTTAGTAGGTCTAGTCCTTGTAGGACTTCTGGTATTCAGAAGTGTATTGGTGCGAGTCCAATTTTAAGTGCTAGAGCAGTTATAAATATTGTGCTGGCGATGGGGTTTGATAGGTCGTTGATACTTCATTCTCCTGTTATTCAGGCATTTGTTGTGCTTGCGAAGAGGATTATTGCTGCTGCGGTGGCTTGGGTTAAAAAGTATTTTGTGGTTGCTTCTACTGCGCGGGGGTGGTGATGTTGTGCTATTAATGGAGTAATTGCTAAGGTATTAATTTCTAGGCCTATTCAGGCTAGTAGTCAGTGAGAGCTGGCAAAGGTTAAGGTAGTTCCTAGTCCTAGGCTGGATAGTAGAATTGCAAGTACGTATGGGTTCATTGGCGGAGGAGGGACTTTAACCGTCATGTTCGGGGTATGGGCCCGAAAGCTTTATTAGCTGACCCCGCCTTAGAAAGTGGTGTAGAGGAAGCACCAAGAGTTTTGATCTCTTGAGTATGGGTTCGATTCCCTTCTTTCTAGGAACTGAGGGGATTTTAACCCCTATAAATCACTCTATCAAAGTGGTCCTTGGGCATTCAGGCACAGTTCCTTGATTATAGTTGTGGAGGGAGTCCTGCTAGTGCAATAGGCAGAGCGGTGTGTCATAGTACAAAGGCGAGTGTTAGGGGGAGGAAATTTTTTCAGACTAGGTGTATTAATTGATCATATCGGAATCGTGGATAAGAGGCTCGTACCCATAGGAATAAAATTGATAATAGTGCGGCTTTAATTATGAGATTAATTGTTGTGAGTTCGGGAATGTTTGGAATGTGTGAGGCTCCTAGGAATAGTACAGCTGATAGTGTATTTATTAATAGAATGTTAGCATATTCGGCTAGGAAAAATAGGGCGAAGGGTCCTCCTGCATATTCTACGTTGAAACCAGAGACTAATTCTGATTCTCCTTCTGTTAGGTCGAATGGTGCTCGGTTTGTTTCGGCTAGTGTTGAAATATATCATATTGCGGCAAGAGGTCAGGCGGGGATAAGTAATCAGATGCTTTCTTGGGTAATATTAAATGTTTGTAGAGTATATCCTCCTGAAAAGATAATTACTGAAAGGAGGATAAGTCCTAGGCTTACTTCATATGAAATTGTTTGGGCTACAGCCCGGAGGGCTCCAATTAGTGCATATTTTGAATTTGATGCTCAACCTGACCCTAAGATTGAATATACTGCAAGGCTTGATAGGGCTAGAATAAATAGGATTCCTAAGTTAAGATCGGTTACTGGGTGGGGTATGGGTATTGGTGCTCATAGGGTTATGGCTAGGGTAAGTGCTAATACTGGAGTGGCTAAGAACAGGAATGGAGATGATGTGGAGGGGCGGACTGGTTCTTTAATAAATAGTTTTACTCCATCGGCAATAGGTTGTAATAATCCGTAAGGTCCTACTACATTTGGTCCTTTTCGTAATTGTATATATCCTAATACTTTTCGTTCAATTAGTGTTAAGAAGGCTACTGCTAGGAGAACAGGTACAATGTAGGCTAAGGGGTTGATTAGATGTGTTATTAGAATGTTTAGCATGAACTGGGGAGAGGATTTGAACCTCTGGCTAAAAGGGCTTAGGCCTTTCGCAATTTACCATGCTCTGCCACCCCAGTATGTCCTTATTTTGGCCAGCTGGGATTTTGGCTCTCCCTTTGCTTTATTTATTTGTTTTCATAAATTAGGGGTGGGGCGTGCTTTAAGTATGGGCCCCTCTTTTCCGATCCTTTCGTACTAGGAAAAGTAGCGTTACAGATAGAAACTGACCTGGATTGCTCCGGTCTGAACTCAGATCACGTAGGACTTTAATCGTTGAACAAACGAACCCTTAATAGCGGCTGCACCATTAGGATGTCCTGATCCAACATCGAGGTCGTAAACCCCCTCGTCGATATGGACTCTGGGAGAGGATTGCGCTGTTATCCCTAGGGTAACTTGGTTCGTTGATCGGTCTTGGTGGCCGGATCATGTTTGGTCAGATGTTCTGTGGCTTAGAGATGTCTCTCTTGGTTTTAGGAGATTTGCCCCAGTCCACTTGGAGGCTTGTTTTTCCTCCGTGGTCGCCCCAACCGAAGGTAAAATTTCATGTTCCACAAGGTTTTTGCTTTTTGTTAAGTTGCTTGACGTGGTTGAGTTTTGTACCTTAAGCTCCAAAGGGTCTTCTCGTCTTGTATTATTATGTCCGCTTCTGCACGGGCAGATCAATTTCACTGACTTGAAAGGGGAGACAGTTAAGCCCTCGTTTAGCCATTCATACAGGTCTCTATTTAAAAGACAAGTGATTGCGCTACCTTTGCACGGTCAAAATACCGCGGCCGTTGAACTTGTAGTCACTGGGCAGGCTGGACCTCCTATACATGGTTGTGTTGCAGGAGGCGATGTTTTTGGTAAACAGGCGAGGCTTGTGTTTGCCGAGTTCCTTCCTTTTCTTTTAGTCTTTCCTTTAATAGCACTCCAGTGTGGGAATAACGATTGTTAAGTGTGGGTTTTTCTTGTTTTTTTTATGGTTCACATTGCTCTCTTGGGTTGAGTTCGTTAATTGCCAATGGTTGGTCCGGTTTGGCTTACACTTGTGCTGGGAGAAGGGCGAGCCTTCTTGTTACTCATTTTAGCATAATTTCTTCCATGGGGGCATGGATTAGCCTAATAGTATCTAGGGGAGTAAGATTTTTTATCAGAATAATAAACTTCTTTCTGTCTGAGCTTTAACGCTTTCTGTTTAGGTGGCTGCTCTTAGGCCCACTAGAACAGTATATTTTATATATTATGATCTTTATCCTCCTGGATAAGGTTGTATCCTTTGTTAAAGGGGCTGTACCCCCTTCAACTAACTCTCGTATTTTTCTCCTGATATCTTGGTTAGTGCTTGTTTGATTTGAGGTGTACGAGGCTGAACTTCTATTCATTTCTTAGGCAACCAGCTATCACCAGGTTCGGTAGGTCTGTCACTTCTACCCGGAGCTCTTCCCACTCTTTTGCCACAGAGACGGGTTGGCCCTTAATAGGCTGTCTCGGGGTAGCTCACCTGGTTTCGGGGTTTCAAACTAAAGGTCTCTTTGCTTGTGTTTACTGACTAAATCATGATGCAAAAGGTACAAGGTTTAATCTTTGCTTTTTAGTACTTATATGGGTTATTTCATTTCTCTTTCAGCTTTCCCTTGCGGTACTATTTCTATTGCTTTGGTTGAACCTTTTCTGTCTCCCATACTCAGGTAAAAGAATGGTTTAGTTTTTGGTATTTGGTTTATTCTATTTTATTTATATTGTTTGGTTATGTTGGTGAATAAGCTAGCTGTTTGGTTCAGGGTGACCCAATTTGCATGGATGTCTTCTCGGTGTAAGTGAGGTGCTTAACTAACTCAGCCACACCCTGGGTTTGATCCAAGTGCACCTTCCGGTACACTTACCGTGTTACGACTTGCCTCCCCTTGTCAGTGCTAGTTTATTAAGTATATACGGTGCGTTTTGACAGGGGAGAGTGACGGGCGGTGTGTACGCGTCTCAGAGCCGGGTTCAAAGGGACACTCTATTTCCTTTTTACTACTAAATCCTCCTTCAAGCATTGTTTCATGTTGCATGTTCGTAATATTCTGTCGTAGAAAATGTAGCCCATTTCTTTCCATTTCATACGCTACACCTCGACCTGACGTTCTGGGTTGTGCCCATTTTGCTTACTTTTATTACCTTCACAGGGTAAGCTGACGACGGCGGTATATAGGCTGGGGTGGCTAGAAGTGGTGAGGTTTAACGGGGGTTATCGGTTCTAGAACAGGCTCCTCTAGGGGGGTCTGAGACACCGTCAGGTCCTTTGGGTTTTAAGCTAATGCTCGTAGTACCCTGGCGGACATCTAATTGTAGTTGGATGTCTAAGTTTATGGCTGAGCATAGTGGGGTATCTAATCCCAGTTTGTTTCTCAGCTTTCGTGGGGTCAGGTATGTTAAAGCTACTTTCGTGTTAGGACTTCGGACACCTAGAAGCGTATGACGGCCAAAGGGCCATTTGGCTTTATTTTTGTTTATCCTTAACCACCCTTTACGCCGTCATATTATCAACTAGGGCCTCTCGTCTAACCGCGGTGGCTGGCACGAGTTTTACCGGCCCTCTTAACCCTAACTGAGTCAAGTTTTCACTTATGGCTTAATGTTTATCACTGCTGAATTCCCTTGGGGGTGTGGCTAGGCCAGGCGTCTTGGGCTAAATTTTGTGCCTGATGCCCGCTCCTCGTCCCCGGGAGGGGGATTGAGGGCATACTCACTGGGTTGCGGAGACTTGCATGTGTAAGTTGAGTTAGAGCTGATGATAAGGTCGGGACCATGCCTTTGTGCACGCGGAGTTTTCTAGGACTCATCTTAGCATCTTCAGTGCTATGCTTTGTATTAAGCTACGCTAGC